GAAAGAAATAGTAATGATTCATATAAATCACTTAATGGTAAATGCCTCAAATAAATCCAACGAGTAACTAATAATCCTGTTATACAGAAAAAAGTAGCTATCATGCCCTTTTCTGACGAAGCATAGAGTCCTACGGTTTCATCGACTAATAAGGTTATCAAATGAATTGTAATGACAATGGAAATGACCGAAAAAGATATATGAGTTAATATATGCTCTAAAGTTGAAAATATCATAAAAAAAAATTATTAATTTTAATATTTTAATTTAATAAAGGGTCCCTCAATTAAATTATTTTAATTAAAATCTGGGACTTGAATTAATTATATTATAGAACTTGTTTTATAATATAAAATGCTATGCCGCCACTCGGACTCGAACCGAGATGCTCTAGCACTGCTTCCTAAGAGCAGCGTGTCTACCGATTTCACCATAGCGGCTTTCTCGAAATCATAATAACCTATGATTATTCAATCGTCGAGATTGAAAGAATAGAATAAATTTTCAATTCAATCTAATATTTTTTATAAAATATTTAAGGGGATAAAAAACTCTTTATCTTTTAATTTGAAAACTTAATTAATTAAAGGTAAAAAAAATGTTATTTCTCATTTACATTTTTTAATGATTTGATTCCTTGGTTTTCTTTTTTATCTCGTTTTTTCAATGAAAAACAAAAATAGGATATTTTTTTCGATCACAATTTCCGCACAGCACTACACTCAATAAATTTCTAGAAATATTGCCATAGCTTTGTATTTAAAGGGTTTTCATTGTGTATAGAATTTGTGTTAGGATTTTGCAAACCAATTTAATTATGTATTCGGCGGGATATATTATATAATAGTAATAATTATTTATAGAAAAGAAATAAGTGTTCATAGAATTTAAAAATAAGGTTTTAACTTAATCAACTAATGTCATCGTTTCAACGCCTCATTAAATTTTTAATAAAGAGTTTCAGTTTACTATTTGATCTTCTATATTTAGATATTATATATATATAACTATATTCTATAATATAGAAAATATCTAATAAAAAAAAAATATAGAAAAACTTTTTGTTTTAGTGGGGCGATGGGGATTCTTATTTTCCCCATCCCGAAAATGATAAAACAAAGATATGAAAAAGAAAGGTCAACCCTTGTATTTTTTTTTATTCTTTGAACAAGAAAAAAAAGTACCATTTTCCATTTTATAATTGAGTAAACAAAAAAATTATTATTTTTATTTTACATACCCTAAAAAAAAAGAAAACAAAATTCGTATTCATCCGCTCAAAACATTAGGAAATTCCAATAATTGCTTTGATAAAAAAAAATGTTTATTTTGATTTGAATATATTTATTTTAGTGACAATTTTTTTTTACTAAATTCACATTACATTATTCAATTAGTTATTATTTATATAATAATAATAAATTAATAAATTTATTATTTATTATATTATATAAATAATAAAAATTAAATAATAAAAATTATAAACGAACTTCTACTAGGCTATTTTTGAGTCAAACCGATTCTGATTCTTCCAATGTTTGATTATTTATTTGATTTGTCCCCTAAAAAACTTTGTGAATTCCCCGTTGAAAGAGATTTTGCTAGCGAAAAAGCTTTCAACGCTGCCCGACGCCCTTTGTTTTTCCAAATATTTTTCCGAATCCGTTTTTTTGATATAGAAGTGCGCTTTTTTGGAACTGCCATTAAAAAATTAGAATAGATTATTCATTGCTATAGTTGGATGTGAAAGACATCTATTGTTCAAAACGAATTGTTCTTTACTATTTATTATTTATTATCCATTTATTCTTTAAATTATATTATACTCCTATATATAGATATCTAAAATTTAAAATAATTAGATTGATTAGGAACAAAGAAAAAATATATATATATATATATATAATGTTATTTTTTCAAAAAAAAAAAATGAATCGTTTAATGATTCGTAATAAACAAACTTAATAAAAAGAAGTCTCATTTTACTGGATCAACTTGTAGGCTGTCTTTTATGATTGATACCAAAAAAAATAGTGTTTTTCGTGTAATTATTCCTTCTTGCTCTATAGCGGGAAATTTTTGTAATGCATACTAAATAATAAAGAAAATTTTTAGTTTCTATATTGTCATAAAATTTTACTTAAAATAAATAGCTGTGTTCATTAATAGTTTCATTGGGTCATCTTATTTGAACAATTCTAACTTCTTGAGTTGAAATATTTGAAGTATTTGGCAAAAAATTAAGAATAATTAAGAATAGAAAATTCTATTTAAGTTTTGCATATTAAAATTTTTTATTAACTGATCCTTTTGAAAAGAGATAAGAGCTGGTGAATCAGAAAAATAAATTAGGAATTAAATATACTTTTTTTATGGAATATACGTATCAATATTCATGGATCATACCTTTCATCTCACTTCCAATTCCTATGTTAATAGGAGTGGGACTTCTACTTTTTCCGACGGCAACAAAAAACCTTCGACGTATGTGGTCTTTTCC